CATTCCATTTGCACAAGTAATAAGAGGCTCTATGTTAATAACTCAATCGATTCTTAGAAAATATATTATTTTACCTTTATTGATAGTAGCTAAAAATATGGGTCGTATGTTATTATTGCAACTTCCTGAATGGTCTAAGGATTTACAGGAATGGAATAGAGAAATGCATGTTAAATGTACCTATAATGGTGTTCAATTATCAGAAACCGAATTTCCGAAAAATTGGTTAACAGACGGTATTCAGATAAAAATCCTATTTCCTTTCTGTCTGAAACCTTGGCACAGATCTAAGCTGCAAACCTCTCATAGAGATCTAATGAAAAAAATAAAAAAAAAAGATGATTTTTGTTTTTTAACGGTTTGGGGAATGGAAGCTGAACTTCCTTTTGGTTCTCCCCGAAAAAGACCTTCTTTTTTTGAGCCCATTTTTAAAGAACTCAAAAAAAAAATTAAAAAATTGAAAAAGAAATATTTTCTAGTTTTAAGAGTTTTAAAGGGAAGAACAAACTTTTTTCTAACAGTCTCAAAAGAAACAAAAAATTGGGTCATCAAAAGTGTTCTATTTATAAAAAGAATAAGAAAAGTACTTTCAAAAGTAAATCAAATTCTGTTATTTAGATTGAGAGAAGTATATGAATTAAGTGAAACTAAAAAAGAAAAAGATTCTATAATCAACAATCAGATAATTCATGAATCGTTTAATCAAATTCGATCTACAGATTGGACAAATTATTCCCTGACAGAAAAAAAACTGAAGGATCTGACTGATAGAACACGCACAATTAGAAATCAAATAGAAAAAATTACAAACGACAAAAAAAAAGTAACTCCAGGAATAAATATTAATTCTAACAAAACAACTTATAATGCCAAAAGACTAGAATCACTAAAAAATATTTGGCAAATATTAAAAAGAAGAAATGCTCGATTAATCAGTAAATTACATTATTTTATAAAAATTTTCATTGAAAGAATCTACATAGATGTCTTTCGATGTATCATTAATATTCCCCAAATCAATATACAACTTTTTCTTGAATCAACAAAAAAAATGATTGATAAATACATTTACACTAATGAAACAAATCAAGAAAGAATTAATAAAACAAATCAAAATACAATTCACTTTATTTCGACTATAAAAAAGTCACTTTATAATATTAGTAATAGTAAAAGGAATTCACCTATTTTTTGTGACTTATCCTCCTTGTCACAAGCATATGTATTTTACAATTTATCCCAAACCCACTTGGATAAATTAAGATCTGTTCTTCAATATCACGGAACATCTTTTTTTCTTAAGACTGGGATAAAGGATTCTTTTGGAACACAAGGAATAATTCATTCTGAATTAAGATATAAGAAATTTCGGAGTTATGGAGCGAATCAATGGAAAAACTGGTTAAGGGGTCATTATCAATACGATTTATCTCAGATTAGATGGTCTAGATTAATCCCACAAAAATGGCGAAATAGAGTCAATCAATGTCGTACAGCTCAAAAGAAAGATTTAAAGAAATGGAATTCATATGAAAAAAACCAATTACTTTATTACAAAAAACAAAAAGATTCTGAAGTATATTCATTATCGAATCAAAAAGATAATTTTCAAAAATACTTTAAATATGATCTTTTATCATATCAATCTATTAATTATGAAACTAAGAGGAACTCATATATTTCTGTTTATGGATCACCATTACAAGTAAATACGAATCAAAAGATTTCTTATAATTACAACACACCTAAAGGCAAATTATTTGATAAATGGGGGGGTATTCCTATCAATAATTATCTAGGAAGAGGTGATATTATGTATATGGAAAAAAATCCAGATAGAAAATATTTTGATTGGAAAATTCTCAAGTTTTGTCTTAGAAAAAAAGTCAATATTGAGGCCTGGATCAAGATCGATTCCAACAGTAATAAAAAAACTAAGATTGGAACTAATAATTACCCAATAATTGATAAAATTGATAAGAAAGGTCTTTTTTATCTTACAATTCATCAAGATCTAGAAATCAATCCACCCAATCATAAAAAAATCTTTTTTGATTGGATGGGAATGAATGAAGAAATACTAAATTGTCCTATATCCAATCTGGAACTTTGGTTCTTCCCCGAATTTGTGCTACTTTATAATGCATATAAAATGAAACCGTGGATTATACCAAGCAAATTACTTCTTTTAAATTTGAATATAAATGAAAATGTTAGTGAAAATAAAAACGTCAATGGAAAGCCAAAAGGGAATTTTTTTATACCATCGAATGAAGAAAAAAAATCTTTTGAATTAAAGAATCGAAATCAAGAAGAAAAAGAACCCGCAGATCGACGAGATCGTGGTTCAGATGCACAAAACCAAAGAAATCTTGGATCCCTTCTCTCAAACCAACAAAAAGATATTGAAGAAGATTATGCGCGATCAGACATGAAAAAACGTAAAACGAAAAAACAATACAAGAGCAACACGGAAGCAGAACTAAATTTCTTCCTGAAACGATATTTGCTTTTTCAATTGAGATGGGACGATGCTTTGAATCAAAGAATGATCAATAATATTAAGGTATATTGTCTCCTGCTTAGACTGAGAAACCCAAGAAAAATTACTATATCCTCTATTCAAAGAAGAGAAATGAGTCTGAATATAATGCTGATTCAGAAGAATTTACCTCTTACAGAATTGATGAAAAAAGGGATATTGATTATCGAATCGGTTCGTCTGTCTGTAAAAAATGATGGACAATTTATTATGTATCAAACCATAGGTATTTCATTGGTTCATAAGAGTAAACGCCAAATTAATCAAAGATATCGAGAACGAGGATATGTTGATAAGAAGAATTTTGATGAATCTATTTCAAAACATCAAAGAATGACTGGAAATAGAGATAAAAATCATTCGAATTTACTTGTTCCTGAAAATATTTTATCATCTAGACGTCGTAGAGAATTGAGAATTTTAATTTGTTTCAGTTCAACGAATAGAAATGGTGTGAATAGAAATCCGGTATTTTGTAACGAGAACAACGTAAAAAACTGGAGTCCATTTTTGGATGAAAGTAAACATCTTGATAGTGATAAAAATGAATTAATTCAATTAAAGTTCTTTCTTTGGCCGAATTATCGATTAGAAGATTTAGCTTGTATGAATCGCTATTGGTTTGATACGAATAATGGCAGTCGTATCAATATGTTAAGACTACGTATGTATCCACGATTGAAAATTGGTTAATGTTAATACCGTATTTTTCCTATATATCCTATACCGTATATGGTATATGAAAGTAAACAGATGTACACATACCTTGTCTTACATCCCATTCTAATATACGTCAATAAAGTATCAATTAGATAAAAAGTGAATTGAATCAACAAAATCTTCTTCATTTTCGGTTTAAATATAAATTATTCGCTTTTGTGAGTGCAAAAACGTACCATCCTTTTGTATCCCTATTCGAATCCAATTTGATTAATTCATTTTAATTGATAAAATTAGGAGTCGATAAAGAAATTAAGATCATTATGTATATCACATTCAAATTACTGGCATTATTATTTCTGATCGATAAAATTACATATCTGTAAAGTCAAAAAAGGAGGAGGAAATTCTTTTATGGTCAAAAATTCATTCATTTCCGTTACTTCACAAGAAGAAAAGAAAGAAAACAGGGGGTCTGTTGAATTTCAAGTAGTCAGTTTTACCAATAAGATACGGAGACTTACTTCACATTTGGAATTGCACAAAAAAGACTATTTATCTCAGAGAGGTCTACGGAAAATTCTGGGAAAACGTCAACGGCTATTGGCTTATTTGTCAAAAAAAAATAGAGTACGTTATAAAGAAATAATTGGTCAGTTGGATATTCGAGAGATAAAAACTCGTTAATTTGAAGAATCTTTTTGATCATTTAAATTTTGATGAACTTCTTTTTTTTCACTTTCAGCAATTCATGGAAGAATGAATGGGGAAAAACCTATGACTGCACCAGCTACAAGAAAAGACCTCATGATAGTCAATATGGGTCCTCACCACCCATCAATGCATGGTGTTCTTCGACTCATCGTTACTCTAGATGGTGAAGATGTTATTGACTGCGAACCAATATTGGGTTATTTACACAGAGGAATGGAAAAAATTGCAGAAAACCGAACAATTATACAATATTTGCCTTATGTAACACGTTGGGATTATTTAGCTACTATGTTCACAGAAGCAATAACTGTAAATGCACCAGAACAGTTAGGCAATATTCAAGTACCTAAAAGGGCGAGCTACATCAGAGTCATTATGTTGGAGTTGAGTCGTATAGCTTCGCATTTGTTATGGCTTGGCCCTTTTATGGCAGATATTGGGGCACAGACCCCCTTCTTCTATATTTTTCGAGAACGAGAATTGATATATGACCTATTCGAAGCTGCCACCGGTATGCGAATGATGCATAATTATTTTCGTCTCGGAGGAGTAGCTGCTGATCTACCTCATGGATGGATAGATAAATGTTTAGATTTTTGCGATTATTTTTTAACAGGGGTTGCTGAATATCAAAAGCTTATTACACAGAATCCTATTTTTTTAGAACGAGTTGAAGGAGTAGGCATTATTGGCGGAGAAGAAGCAATAAATTGGGGTTTATCAGGACCAATGCTACGAGCTTCCGGAATACAATGGGATCTTCGTAAAGTTGATCATTATGAGTGTTACGACGAATTTGATTGGGAAGTACAATGGCAAAAAGAAGGGGATTCGTTAGCTCGTTATTTAGTACGAATCAGCGAAATGACAGAATCTATAAAAATTATTCAACAGGCTCTAGAAGGAATTCCAGGGGGGCCCTATGAGAATTTAGAAATCCGACGCTTTGATAGAGTAAGGGATCCCGAATGGAATGATTTTGATTATCGATTCATTAGTAAGAAACCTTCTCCGACTTTTGAATTATCACAGCAAGAACTTTATGTAAGAGTCGAAACCCCAAAAGGAGAATTGGGAATTTTTC